GTGGGTAATACCTGGAATAGCTATTTACGATACTATGCAATTTGTACGACCAGATGTCCATACAGTATGCATGGGGTTAGCTGCCTCCATGGGATCTTTTCTCCTGGTCGGAGGAGAAATTACCAAACGTCTAGCATTCCCTCACGCTTGGCGCCAATGAGGTTTTTATTTGAAAGAAAAAAGAAGACTATGCCTTCGCCATATGAATATTAAGTAACAATAGCATGGCACTTCGAATTCGATATGAGAATTTTTTTCAAAACGTTAGATTATGTATCGAGAGAGTAGTATGAGATAAAAAAGATTTCCGATTTTCTCTTATCTATCGGGAGTCCAGTTCAGCGTCACAAACTTTTTTTGTTTTCACACCGGGAGACTCTTAACAAAATTTTTGTTATGAAAGAGCGCGAAAAACAAGATATTGAATCAAAAAGAAACTTTGGGATTGCTGAATCACAGACAACAAAATTAAATAAATATATACAGCAACGGAGCCGTCATAGTATTTTGGAAATCCTCTCAAAGGAAGGATGGCTTTTTGATCATTTACCTACATTTACCTATCTGCCCCAAGTCTGATAGATTTTCTTTCTTCAAGGGTAAGGGTCAATTTTATTGTAGAGCCGTATGCAATGCACAAATTATGCCTGTACGGTTGTTCAATTCTATCTTTTTTTATTATTCTTATTTTTCTTTTCTCTTCGCTTCATCATGCGAGATAAAGAAACCTTTTATTATGATCATCAGGGTAATGATCCATCAACCTGCTAGTGGTTTTTATGAGACACAAGTGGGAGAATTTATCTTGGAAGCGGAAGAACTGCTGAAATTGCGTGAAACCATCACAAGGGTTTATGTACAAAGAACGGGTAAACCATTATGGGTTGTATCCGAAGACATGGAAAGAGATGTTTTTATGTCAGCAACAGAAGCACAAGCTTATGGAATTATTGATCTTGTAGCAGTTGAATGAAAATAATGTAACATACATGGATTTCACGCAAATCCATGCATGAAATTTAATCTCCGAGGTTCTTAATTCTTTTAAATATAAGTAATTCATAATCAAATCATCCGGTTAGGATTAATCTAAACCAGCCCATTCATTATGTATATGATTCAACATGCCAACGATTAAACAACTTATTAGAAATACAAGACAGCCAATAAAAAATGTCACCAAATCCCCTGCGCTTCGGGGATGCCCTCAGCGCCGAGGAACATGTACTAGGGTGTATGTGCGACTCGTTTAGATCGTGAGCTGGCACAAAAAAAGAAAACTGCTTTTACAGTATCAAGGATCAGTACCGCTGAATAGGATAGAATGGAAGAAGGAATTTCATCCACTATATAAAAAATAAAATAGAAAAAAATCTATCATATCTCTTCATTGTGTATGAAATTTATGGTTTTCGTTGGTGCAAATCCAATCACCTCAATTCTCCATTGATAGCAAACGGTTATCCATTAAGCGGAAGAAATCTTATTTTAAAAACAAAAAGATTAGGTCCCCACTTTGGCAAGAACGGACTAACAGGGTCAGCTACCCAGCTAACTTTCATAATTAAATACCGTTACTGTATAGGTAGATCTCATTGTGAAAGACCTATTACTTTACTGGATAATTCATGGGTAGAGCCAAAGAGTGGGAACTATACAAGTTCCCAATAACATAAAGTAAAGGCTCCGGTGTATAGAAAAGACCTCACCGTTTAAGAAGTAACCATAAAAACGATGGAACCCACTTTTATTTTTTTATTTACTCTATTTTTAGACACCTAACAGAAGACAATTTCGTATTTCGCAGTGAAATATCTAAAAAAATCGTGGTCGGGGAGGTTATAGTAGCCAAAGCCATTGGAATTTTAATTTTATACATTGGAAAAATCCGTTTTGTTATTAAAAGACTAGGAAAGGGGAAAAGAATAACTGAAAGAACGGAAATCAATTAGTTATTCATCAAAGGTTCATTTATTCAATGACTAGAATTAAACGGGGATATGTAGCTCGGAGACGTAGAACAAAAATTCGTTTATTTGCATCAAGCTTTCGAGGAGCTCATTCAAGACTTACTCGAACTATTACTCAACAGAAAATAAGAGCTTTGGTTTCGGCTCATCGGGATAGGGATAGGCAAAAGCGAAATTTTCGTCGTTTGTGGATCACTCGAATAAACGCAGTAATTCGCGAAAATAGAGTAACTTATAGTTATAGTAGATTAATACACGATCTATATAATAAACAGTTGCTTCTTAATCGTAAAATACTTGCACAAATAGCTATATTCAATAGGAATTCTCTTTACATGATTTCCAATGAGATCATAAACGAAGTAGAATCCACCGGAATAATTTAAACGGAGTTCCCCGGAGAATGAACTCCGGGAGGATAGAATAAAAATTACTATGAGTAAATATTTTAAAATATTCAAAATGAATAAACACGTTCAATAAAAAAGTTTATTCTTTTCCGATTTAGTATTTATATTACGACACGATAATTCAATCTAGATTCTCGGATCTTTCGAGCAAAAAAAATACCAATCCGAACTCAAAGGAGGGTTGGAATTATAATTTTAGTGAAGAAAGAGTAAGGCGGCTAGTTATTACTAGTTCTAAGACCAGTAGTTCTGGGGGCCGACTCGGTTCTTTCAAATTGTTTCTCATTATTGAGAAAGGGTAACAAAGATAAAATACGAGCTTGTTTTATGGCAGTAGTAATTAATCGTTGTTGTTTCAAGGTCAATCTATTCACCCGTCTAGATAATATTTTTCCTTGTTCACTAATAAACCGACTAATTAAACTCATGTTTCTATAATCAATTCGATCCCCCGATTCAATCGGGGGCAAACGCTTACGAAAAGTTCTCTTGGATTTAAGAAAAGGTCGCTTGGATTTATCCATGGTTTGTTTGTTTATTCCTTATCCAGAAAATCCTATTTTGGTTAAAATGAATTAGAATTCAGAAATAGGATTTTTTTTATATATGTTATAGTTATATATAATGTTATTTTTTCTATTTCCTTGAAAGGAGGTACTCTATTTTTTTATCTCCCCATGAATGGTATGTTTGGAACAATAGCGACAGAATTTTCTCAATTCTAATCGATTAGGCGTATTCTGTCGGTTCTTTTGAGTAATATATCTGGAAATGCCCATCGATCTCTTACTCTTATTAGCACCGTTTCGGACACAAGCGGTACATTCCAAAATTACCCTTAGTCGGACATCTTTACCCTTGGCCATGAACCTCCTTTTAATTTTTGATTTACTCAACTCTTCTATTTTCAATTTGAAACGAAGAAGAAAGGCAGGAAAAAATATAAGTTACTCACTTCAAATCTAAAAGATCAATAATCAATAAAGTAATGAAAATCGTAGAAAATATAAATAATACAATTATTTCTAAACTCTATTTACAAATAGAAATACAGTTGTAAAATACTCTTGCCTTAGACCCACATTTCTATTCTACCCCATTCCGATATTCATGTAATTCAAACTTGAATCTGAGTCTCACAGACATTGAATCCGTTTTGATTCTTTCTCTTTCCTCCCTTATTCTAAATTCTAAAAAGGGAAAAAAGAGAAAAGAGGGGGGGATTAGTCACAAATATTTGATTGTATCTTTAATCTTTTTAATTCCTTTCCATGTCAATAACTAGAATGAAAAAAGGGGAATGTCAACGCATCCGGAAAAAAACGATTAATCTCTATCAATAAACCCGCTAAAGCTCCAAACCATAACGTGCTTAGAACTGGTGCCACGGAGAGATATGTTTTTAGATCTCGCATTCAAAACCCTCCTTCTTTTATTGTAATACATAAAAATAATGCATATATGATCAGATATGTAGTTAAGGACCTCTTCTAGTTGTACACAGAATCCCTAATTGAATTATACAATAATCTATTAAATAAATCATATTTTTCTTTTATTAAAACAGAAAAAAATACCCCCTACTTACCGAGTATTTCCTAAATAATTTATATATTATACTTTTACGGTGGGTTCTGTATTTCATATGTATACAAGTCTTTTACTATTATTTATATGTTAAATGAAACCAAAAAGACGAAATGGGCATAAATTTTATGTATATCTGTGGAGAAAATAACAATGTGGAAAACAAGACAGGAATTCTCTACAATGACACTGTAGAGAAATTGAAGGGATGTAGCGCAGCTTGGTAGCGCGTTTGTTTTGGGTACAAAATGTCACGGGTTCAAATCCTGTCATCCCTACTTATTACTGTTCAAAAGACAAAAAATACAAAAGAGCAGTAACGAGGGATCCGTTGAGATCGATTCAAAACAAAAGAGAATCCTTTTCTTTAGGGTCTTATCTAGAAAGCGCTCTTAGTTCAGTTCGGTAGAACGTGGGTCTCCAAAACCCGATGTCGTAGGTTCAAATCCTACAGAGCGTGATTTTTTTCTTTCTTAGATCGTGAAATAAATTCAGTAACTTGTACAGCAATCGGAATTTGACCTCCTGTAAACGAGGAGGTCAATTCAAAAAGGAGATGTTAATTAATCAAAGGTCCAACTGATCACCCCGCCTGTATTGTAAATATGCAGTTACGAATAATCCAGCCAAAGTAATAGGAATTAGGCCTAACACGATTCCAAATAGAGAAACTTCAATCATTTCATTTTGTTTGAAAGGAGAAAAAAATAGGTAATATCTATACCTAAATATTAATCCGAATTGGCACGAATCTCAATGACCAAGAATGGACAATTGGCGCGTTAAGTAACTAATGATTGATTTCATTTCTTTTTATGGATTTTGTTTTTCAAATATTAATTTTAAATAAGTCGTATTTTGCTCAGACCAATCAATAGAGCTGACGTTATAGTTAAAGCCGCTAGTAGAAAACCGAAATAACTGGTTATAGTAAGCATGAAGGAGCTAAATGAATTTTTTTATGCATATAGTTCTAAAGCACTTACCTAAGTTTCTATTTTTTCAAAATAGTAGGATAGGCCAAAATACCAAT